AATATATCCATATAAAACAATCGATATGTTATCCATCTCCACACATATATGAATGATTCTATGTAAGTAAAAATTTACCAGTTTCCTTTTTGGAGTTTCAACAATCAGACATTGCAAAGAATCCAGTTCTTACAGATAAATGCTCAATACCCAAGTAGGCTTACGAAGTTGATTATAATCAAGTGCTTTCTGGGTCGTCTCAGACCTTTCAATTGCACTTTATCCCCCAAAATAGCGAGACTTTTTATATACAAAGGATTTACTTGTTACTAATAGAATTTAGCCTCTGTTCTTCTTTAGATCCCTTGTTTCACTCCGATAGTATAATAAATCAAGTCAATGCATAGGAAATGAATCCATTTCCATACTATTAAATAAGTGAACGATATAAAACATAATCTAAATTTAGCCACATCACTTATTCTTTTGACTGGATCTTACGGAGCCTGTTCATACATGACATGGTCGAGTCTGATCATAGAAAAAAACGATTCTTTTCAAACGAACCAGCCTATCCTCTATATGGGGTTTCGCGGTGGTTGGAACAAAGACACATTTTTGGTTGTGAATTCAAATGTGGCAGATAAGGACATATATTCTGCACAGCCCAATCAATAGTTCAAGTCACACACTCCCATAATCCATTTTATCTTCAGAGAATTCACTTCAACTATGACTGTCACATATCAAATATATCAAATATATATAAATAATATATTTGATATATTTATATATATTTGTGGAGTTGAAGCGAAATATCCAAATACATGTCTTATTCTTTTCAATAATCCATATTTATAGCGATGAAATACTATTGTTCCTACCCCAAGCGATAAATGATTGATTCCAAATAGTATAATATAGACTCTTTATTTTATAAAGGGCCGGAAATACCTTGCTTACGTATCATTAGGAAGTGCATTAACATAAATACGGCAGTAAGAAGAGGTAATACAAAAGTGTGTAAACTATAAAAACGAGTCAAAGTGGACTGTCCCACACTAGCACTTCCGCGTAATAACTCTACCAAGGGCGATCCTATTACAGGAATAGCTTCCGGCACTCCTGTTACAATTTTTACTGCCCAATAACCAATTTGATCCCGGGGTAAGGAATAACCAGTTACACCAAAAGATGCAGTCAATACACCCAAAACCACACCTGTAACCCAAGTCAATTCGCGAGGTTTTTTAAAGCCACCAGTGAGATACACACGAAATACGTGGAGGATCATCATTAGTACCATCATACTTGCCGACCATCGATGAACTGATCGGATTAACCAACCAAAGTTAGCTTCAGTCATTATATATTGAACGGAAGCAAAAGCCTCCGTAACGGTCGGACGATAATAAAAAGTCATAGCAAACCCCGTTGCTACTTGTACTAAAAAACAAGTAAGCGTAATTCCTCCTAGACAATAAAATATATTGACATGAGGAGGAACATATTTACTAGTTATATCATCTGCAATTGCCTGAATCTCAAGACGTTCTTCGAACCAATCATAGATTTTATTGAGATAGGTAAGCCGAAAAGCCCCCCCTAAGAACCGTATATGAAAATTTCACCTCGTACGGCTCAAACAGAAAGACCAAAATACAAGTTCTATCGGATATGTATTCAAAACTTCCTAATTCTCTGATTCACTCTTTTCTAAAGATAAAGAAAGAATAAAAAAAGATAAAGAAAGAATAAAAATACGAAAACTCTTTATTATGGTTACACTGCCACAATCTCAAGTCGGCTCATTCATCTCTATGTTGATCAGGCCTCTTGAATCTTCTATTTCCCTATTTTCTTTATTGTTTTGTTATTTTTATTTGTGTGTAATGAGACTTTATTACGTTTTTATTTATTATTGATAGGAATTCTCTTGTTAAGACCCTATGAATCAATTAAAACTTCAGATTCATACTAGAACCACGATGAGTCAATAAAACCTTTTCAAACCAAGTCCAAAAATTCCTTGAGTAAGGAGTAAGAACTGTTAGATCATCACTTATTCAATGAATAGACATAATGACTAAAAATACAAAGAAACCCTTGTACTTTAGATCAAAATAAGCATAAATGGGAGTTTGAAAAAAAAATGAAGAGTCCGGCTACGAAGTCTGAATATTAAGGATGAATCATAGTTCTAATACTTTAGTAGTAATCTATTTCATATATTCCGTGCTTCAGATACTAGCATAGAATGACAATATCCGACGAAGTAAAACCATCTCTAGCAAGATGACAGACTCACTCTCTGTACTATCCATAGGATCAATTCTAACAAGTCACACACTCATATTCCGGAAATACAGAAACAAAGAAATTTCACGATCGAACTACCAAAATAGAATAAGATAAAAATCAGAGAACTAAATGCTTCACTTTGTATTGAAAAGTTAGTTAATAGTTTTTGTGAATCTAATTGATTGAAATTCCATCCAGTAAAATAGACGAATTATAAATCTCCAAAATAATAGATAGGAATATTGCAAATAGAGCCATTGCGAGACCCATCAAAGGAGTAGTTCCCCACCCAGGAGCTACTTTACCATATTCTGAATTCAATGGTTTCAATAAATTCCCTACACTAGTTCGTCTTGAACCAGATCTAGAACTACCCTCAACAGTTTGTGTAGCCATAAATCCTATTTTCTATTCATTGAGATCTGTTGACTTTGTATACCATTCCGTTGTAAATAAATGATCTTAGCATAGATCCATTGCGGTCTTGAAATTATATAATTCTATAATAATGGAAACAGCAACGCTAGTTGCCATCTTTATATCTGGTTTACTTGTAAGTTTTACTGGGTACGCCTTATATACTGCTTTTGGGCAACCCTCTCAACAACTAAGAGATCCATTCGAGGAACACGGAGACTAGTTGAAGTAATGAGCCTCCCAATATCGGGAGGCTCATTACTTTCAATGGAAATGGAAATAATGAAAAATCATTTCACTTTATGGAAATGGAAATAATGAAAAATCCTTTCACTTTTTAGTTGGAACTTTAGGCGGTTCTCGAAAAAAGATAGCGAAAAAAATGATTCCTAGAGTTGAGACTAAGAGGAATGTATAAACCAATGCTTCCATAGATTCGATCGTGGTTTACAATTATAGCTTCCATACCTGCTTTATTTGAGATCGCTTACCGGATAAAGAAAGAACAAGACACGAGTCAAAGAAAAGACAGCGATTCAAATCAAGATTTATCGGTATCCTATACCAAATCTTAAAACGAAAGACAAAAAATAACAAAACAATATTGTATCAGACTACTTGTCTTCTTGTAGTTGGATCTCCAAGTTTTTGGAATGTTCCAAATTCTACTTGAGCATCCAAATCCGGGTCAATACCAGCAAAAACATCCCTAAACAAGGTTCTAGCACCATGCCAAATGTGCCCGAAGAAGAAGAGCAGAGCAAACGAAGCATGTCCAAAAGTAAACCAACCCCTCGGACTGCTACGAAAAACACCATCGGATTTCAAAGTAGCACGATCTAATTCAAAAATTTCACCTAATTGAGCACGTCTAGCATATTTTTTCACAGTAGCAGGATCACTATAACTGATTCCATTGAGTTCACCGCCATAGAACTCAACAGTTACACCTACTTGTTCAACACTATATTTCGATTCTGCCCTTCGAAAAGGAACATCGGCTCTAACAATTCCGTCTCCGTCTACCAAAACAACCGGAAATGTTTCAAAAAAAGTAGGCATACGACGTACAAAAAGTTCACGCCCTTCTTTATCTTTAAAGATAGGATGTCCTAACCAACCAACTGCTATTCCATCCCCGTTGTCCATTGAGCCCGCTCTGAATAATCCCCCCTTTGCCGGATTATTGCCGATGTAATCATAAAAGGCTAATTTTTCGGGAATTTTAGACCAAGCTTCAGATAAACTTTGATTTTCGGTTAGCCCATCACTAACTCTTCGATATATTTCTTGTTGGAAGTATCCTTGATCCCATTGATAACGAGTGGGCCCAAATAATTCAATCGGGGTAGTTGCCGAACCATACCACATAGTTCCAGCAACTACAAAAGCTGCAAAAAAGACCGCAGCGATACTACTGGAAAGGACGGTTTCAATATTTCCCATACGTAATCCTTTGTATAGACGTTGGGGCGGACGGACACTAAGATGGAATAGACCCGCCAATATGCCCAACGTTCCTGCTGCAATATGATGCGAGGCTATTCCTCCCGGAACAAAAGGATCAAAACCTTCCACGCCCCATGCTGGATTTACAGCTTGTACACTTCCCGTTAGTCCATAAGGATCGGATACCCATATTCCAGGACCATACAATCCTGTTACATGAAATGCGCCAAAACCAAAGCAAGCCACCCCTGAGAGAAATAAATGAATTCCAAAAATCTTGGGCAAATCCAAAGAAGGTTTTCCTGTACGTTCATCACAAAATATTTCTAGATCCCAATACACCCAATGCCAGATAGCTGCCAAAAAGCACAAGCCAGAAAACACAATATGTGCACCAGCCACACCTTCGTAACTCCAAATACCCGGATTCGTTATAGTTCCCCCCGTAATACTCCAACCACCCCATGAATTGGTTATTCCTAAACGAGTCATGAAGGGTATAACGAACATACCCTGTCTCCACATTGGATCAAGAACAGGATCAGAGGGATCAAAAACAGCTAATTCGTATAGAGCCATCGAACCGGCCCAACCAGCAACCAGAGCTGTATGCATTATATGGACAGAAATCAAACGGCCGGGATCATTCAATACGACCGTATGAACACGATACCAAGGCAAACCCATGGAAATACCCCTTATATCAATTCAAAATAGACACTATGTAACTTTATTGCACTCTAAAAAAACTATACTATGGACCTTACTTTTTTAGTGGATTATCTCGGGAAAAGGATTACTATTTGTTCTATTCTTTTAGTAAGAATGTTTTTTAATAATAATGAAACAATTTTGTTCGTAGGAACAAAAAGAAGCAGATTTATTCTACATCCGATAAGTACCAATACGCAATGGTAGGGCATTGATAGCATTTTATATGAGTACCTGCCTCTCTATTTGTTCATCATTCAAAGGCCCCATTTGAAAGAATTTTCTTTTATTCATTCTGTCTTCCTTTTTTCTGAACTTATTCAATCGAAATCTATGAATAAAATATGATAAAAGATACAATATTATTAAGACAATAAACCAATTTACGCTTTCACATCAAAGTGAGATGAGATATAGTACTTAATTTTTCTTTCATTTAATGCCTATTGGTGTTCCAAAAGTACCTTTTCGAAGTCCGGGCGACGAAGATGCATTGTGGGTTGACGTATAGTGCGACTTGTCAGATATATTGGGTCATATGGTATTTCCCCGTTTTCTTCCCCGATCGAGATATCCTCTCTTTCGCCCCAAAAAAATGGATTGAATTATCCAAAATTTGGAGCGTGAAATGCAATGAAGTACACTTAAGTTTATTTTTAGGGGGGGGGTATACAGATTAATATTAGCAATTATAATAATTTATGGTTGGCTTGGTTTAACTAATAAAATAAAATGAAATGAAGTATCCAGGCTCCGTTTAGAAAAAAAACAATCGGTAATATATCTATGATTTCTACTTAATATTATATATTATAATATTATATTATTCTAATATTATTCTATTTTATATCATATTCGATTTCGAATTTCTAATATGATATGAATAGACGTGATTTCAAATTGAATATTTAATATTTGGCGGGAGACATGACATAAATAAATTGAAAAAAAGAAATCGTAGCAAAAAGACGCAGTATTGGGACATTTGTCCTATATATGCAAATCAAAATCGGGCAGATCTTTACTCGGAGTAGAGCATAAACCTAAAAAAATTTAAGAAGACCATTCAGGAACAAGAAAATTACATCGTGATTTGGATTAGATTCCGATGAAACAATACATCAATGAGAGGGTAGTCCGATAAGTTTAGTGAGTTTTTTTTCTTTGATTTATATTCTATTTATATATAGAAATAGATATAAATAGGAAAGAGAAACATAAACAGGCCAAAACTCATCTTTACTCATCTTTTTTAAAAAATGAAAGGAAAAACCTTTTATTACAAGTTCGACAGAGCCTGCTATGAAAAAAAAAACTAGAATCTACACGTTGATTATTTTTTTTTCGTGATTTATGTTGAACCGTATGCATCAAAAGGTGCATGTACGGTTCCAAAGGGATACAATTTTATCCCAATCAACCGACTTTATCGAGAAAGATTACTTTTTTTAGGCCAAGAGATTGATAGCGAGATCTCAAATCAACTTATTGGTCTTATGGTATATCTCAGTCTCGAGGATGATAACAAGGATTTGTATTTGTTTATAAACTCTCCCGGCGGATGGGTAATTCCTGGATTAGCTATTTATGATACTATGCAATTTGTGCAACCAGACATACAAACAATATGCATGGGATTAGCCGCTTCAATAGGATCTTTTATTCTGGTCGGAGGAGAAATTACTAAACGTCTAGCATTCCCTCACGCTTGGCGCCAATGAGTTTTTTTTTATTTGATTTGAGAGAAAAAAGAAGACTATGCCTTCGCGATATAGGAAATATGATTACGTAATAATAGCATGGCACTTCGAATTTGATATGAGAATTTTTTTTTTCAAAATTATTACATTATGTATCGAAAGAGTAGTATGAGATAAAGGGTATTTCTTATTTTATCTGATAGATCAGGAGAATCATTTCCGCGTCACAAACTTTTTTGTTTTCACACCAAAAGACTCTTAACAATATATATATTATGAAAGAATACGAAAATCGAATTTCTTTTTTTATTTATTATTATTATTATTTTTTTTCAAATAAAAAAAGAAACTTTGGGATTGCTAAATAACAGAAGAAATAAATATATAAAGCAACGGAACCATCATAGTATTTTTTTAACTACTCAAAAAGGAAGGGTGGTTATTGGATCATTTACCTATGTGAATAGGATAGACCCTCTATTTATATTTATTTTATTTATTTTCTATTTCTTCAATGTAAGGTAAAAAAAAAGGGTAAAAGGGAATTCCATTGTAGAGCCGTATGCAATGTACAAAAGATGCCTGTACGGTTGTTCAATTCTATCTTTTTTGCTTATTATTATATTATTCTTTATCTTTTCGCCTTTCATCATGCGAGATAAAAGAATTATTTATTATGTTATATCATCAGGGTAATGATCCATCAACCTGCTAGTTCTTTTTATGAGGCACCAACAGGAGAATTTATCCTAGAAGCGGAAGAACTACTGAAGCTGCGCGAAACCATCACAAGGGTTTATGGACAAAGAACGGGCAAATCTTTATGGGTTGTTTCCGAAGACATGGAAAGAGATGTTTTTATGTCAGCAACAGAAGCCCAAGCTCATGGACTTGTTGATCTTGTAGCGATTGAATAAAAAATAAGAGGGATTTCCGCAAATATGCAATTGGATCTTTTCTCTTCTTACCAGGTTTAATACAATATTCTATAAATCTATTAATAGAAAAAATGATTCATAATCATCCGGTTAGGATCGATCTAAACCAGTCCATTATGTATATGATTCAACATGCCAACTATTCAACAACTTATTAGAAAGACAAGACAGCCAATCAAAAATGTCACGAAATCCCCCGCTCTTCGGGGATGTCCTCAGCGCCGAGGAACATGTACTAGGGTGTATGTGCGACTCGTTCAGATGATAGATTAGGCCAAAAGAAAGAAAACAATTGAGTCAGTATCAGTGATCAATACCAGTGAATAGGATAGAATAGAAGAACACCATTCACTATCGAAAAATGAAAATATCTAAAGAGCTAAAAAAGATCTATCATATCCCCTTCGATTTTGGTATCAAATTAATTTATGATTGCTATTGGTACAAATCCAATCACTTCCATTTTGAATTTAAACTGAGAAAGAATTCCCCATTAGTAGCAAATGCTATTCATTAAGCAGGGAAATCCCATTTAAAAAGCAGAAGGATTATGCCTTTACTCTTGCAAGAACGGACTAACAGGGTCAGCTACTCAACTAATCTTCATAATATAATTAAATACCGTTACTGTATGGGTGAGTCTCGTTGTGAAAGACCTATTATTGGATAATTATGGGTAGAGCCAAAGAGTGTGAACTGTACAAGTTAATAATAACATTGATTAAATGAGGAAAGAGGCTCCGGTGTATAGAGAAGACCTTACCGTTTACGAAGTAACCATAGAAACGATGGAACCCACTATACCTATTTATTATATATATTATATATATTTACTACTTTTTTTTACTATTTTTTTTTGATACCTAGTATCAATACAATTTCTTATTTCTAGATCAGAAGCCTAGAAAAAAAAAAGAAAAAATCGTGGTTGGGAAGGTTATAGTAGCAAAAGCCATTGGAATTTTTATTTTATACATTGGAAGAATCCGTTGTGTTATTACTAGGAAAGGGAAGGGAAATAACTGAAAGAAAAGAAATCAATTAGTTATTCATCAAAGTTTCATTTATTCAATGACTAGAATTAAACGAGGATATATAGCTCGAAGACGTAGAACAAAAATTCGTTTATTTGCATCAAGCTTTCGAGGGGCTCGTTCAAGACTTACTCGTACTATTAATCAACAGAAAATACGAGCTTTAGTTTCGGCGCATCAGGATCGAGGTAAGCAAAAGAGATATTTTCGTCGTTTGTGGATAACTCGAATAAATGCAGTAATTCGAGACAATACCGTATACTATAGTTATAGTAGATTAATACACAATCTGCACAAGAAGAAGTTACTTCTTAATCGTAAAATACTTGCACAAATCGCTATATTAAATAGGAATTGTCTTTATATGATTTCCAATGAGATCTTAAAATAAGGAGATTGAAAGGAATCCATTGGAATGTTTTAAACAGAGTTCCCTGGCGAATGAACTACGGGAAGGTAGAGTAGAAATTAGTATGATGGGAAGGTAGAGTAGAAATTAGTACGATAAAATCATATTAGTATGATAAAAAAAAGGAGGCTAGAATATGATAAAGTCGTCACAATAAAAAAATACGTTAAATAAAAAAAGATTGATTCTTCGTCTACTTCTACAATTATTTTTTTTGTTACGACACAAAATCAAATCAGATTTTTTATATTTTTGGAACAAAACGTCAATTCGGATTGGAATTTTTTTTTTGATTCAATTGAAGAGCAAGCCTATTTTTTTTTAGTTCTAAGAACAGTCGTTCTAGGAGTCGACTCGCTTCTTTCAAATTGTTTCTCATTATTAAGAAAAGGTAACGAAGATAAAATACGAGCTTGTTTTATAGCAATAGTAATTAATCGTTGTTGTTTTAAAGTCAATCTATTCACCCGTCTAGATAATATCTTTCCTTGTTCACTAATAAATCGACTAATTAAACTCATGTTTCTATAATCAATTCGATCCCCCGATACAATCGGGGGCAAACGCCTACGAAAAGATTGCTTGGATTTAAAAAAGAGTCGCTTGGATTTATCCATGATTTTTTTATTCCTTGTCCCGAAAATCTTAAATCAATTTGGATCGGATCAAAAATGATTTTGAATTAAGAAATAGAATTGTTTTGTTTATATTTCAATAAATATAAATAAATAAATATAAAATCTGTTAGATATAATTGTTGTTATATATAATATGTCCTTTTTTCATCTTCCTTAAAATATAAGGCGGACACGCGAGCGATAGGTTCCATTTATTTCTTTATCTCCCCGTGAATTGTATGTTTGTAACAAGAAGGGCAAAATTTTCTCAATTCCAATCGACTAGGCGTATTATGTCGATTTTTTTGAGTAATATATCGTGAAATGCCCATTGATTCCTTATTAACACGGTTTCGAACACAACTGGTACATTCCAAAATAATCGTTACTCGGGCATCTTTACCCCTGGCCATGAACCTCCTTTGGGTTTTTGATTAACTCAACTCTTCTATTTTTCTCTTTTACAATCCGAAGCGAAAAAGAAAGGAAGGAACAAAAATAGAAGTTTCTAACTCGAAATCCAATTATGAAAGATTTCGTTGCAATCAATCAATATAGTAATAATAAGTAATATAATACTTTCTACTTATATATTTAGAATTTATAATCGCTGTACAATATTGAATTTTTCATTGAATTTTTCTTTTTTTGTATAATATTGTTGCCACAGTTAGTCCGTTTTCTTTCTCACTCTAGTATTAATTAATTAATTAATAGAATTTTTGGCCTGTAAACCTGAGCCTGAGTTCGTAATTTTACTAGGACGAATCCGCTTTTATTCTTTTTCTTTTTCTAATTTTTTTTTTTGAATTCTATAAAAAGAAAGAAGAGAAGGGGAGAGATTAGTCACAGATATTTGATTGTATCTCTAATTTTCTTCACCCCTTCTCATCTCAATTACTATAATGAAAAAAAGGGAATATCAATGCATCCGGAAATAAACGATTGATCTCTATCAATAATCCTGCTAAAGACCCAAACCATATAGTACTTACTACCGGTGCCACGGAAAGATATGTTTTTAGATCTCGCATTTAAAATCCTCCTTCTTTTTATTCGTCTTCGTTATTGTAATTTTAATACAATTTGTAATACATAATGGTAATACATATCTGAAGAGATGTGTATATTAGTTAATGACTTACACTTGTATTTTTACGCAGAATTCCTAATGCAAATGAAAATATACAATTTGAAATGTACAACGATTCAATAGATATTCCTTTTCTTTTAAGAAAATCAAAAATACGTCCCTTTCTTTCTGAGAATTCCCGAAAAATATTTCTTTTTTATTTTTACGTTGGGTTTCCTATTTATTTAGTACGTATATAATATAAGTCTATTATTATTATATAATTATTATTATATATTATATAATTATTATTATATAATATATGCCTAAAAAAAAAGAAATGACAAAAAAATTTTGTATTTTTAATAAAAGAAATAAAGATGTGGAAAACAAGCTAGGGATTCTCTACAATGACACTGTAGGCCAATTGAAAGGGATGTAGCGCAGCTCGGTAGCGCGTTTGTTTTGGGTACAAAATGTCACGGGTTCAAATCCTGTCATCCCTACCTATTCCTTATCTTATCAGCAGTAAGGAGGGATCAATTGAGATTGATTAAAATTGGATATACATAATCAATAGAGAATTGTATTCTCTATGATAGTATATATACCCCAGTTGGCTTACAAATTAATTATTGTTATTGTAATTAATTATTGTAATAATTAAGGCGCTCTTAGTTCAGTTCGGTAGAACGTGGGTCTCCAAAACCCGATGTCGTAGGTTCAAATCCTACAGAGCGTGATTCGGTTCTTCTTATTTGTTAGGTCGAAACTAAGACTGAACAATAAGACTGAACAATAAGACTGAAAAAATGGAATAGCAATCTGAATTTGACCTCCTGTAGATTAAAACAAGTGGGAGGTCAATCAAAAAAAAAAGAGATGTTAATTAATCAAAGATCCAATTGATCGCCACGTCTGTATTGTAAATATGCAGTTACGAATAATCCAGCCAAAGTAATAGGAATTAGACCTAAGACAATTCCAAATAGAAAAACTTCAATCATTTCAATTTCTTTGAAAGGGGAAAAGGAGAGGTAATATCTATCCTTAAATATTAATCGGTATTACTCATGAATCTCAATGCCCAAGAATTGAAAATTGACACGGTACGGAACTATAGACTATAGGAACTACCATAGAAGGTTTTTTTTATGAATTGTTCGTTCAATTAATTTCAAATAAGTCTTATCTTGTTCAGACCGATAAATAGAGCCGAGGTTATAGTCAAAGCTGCTAGTAGAAAACCGAAATAACTCGTTATAGTAGGCATAAAGAGACTAAATGAAATATGTTTTTTTATATATATCATATGTTTCTAAAGTACTTCCCTAAATTTCCATTCCATTTTTAAAAGAAAAGATATGAAGATAAACCAAAATACCAATTGAAAGTTTTTGATTCATCAATTATTATAATTATAGACGGCGATCCTAACAAAAATAAAGTAACATAGGTAAGAAATCAATTCATCATTTGTGACATCTACCCATCTTGAAATTTCCAATCAACAAATTCATTGTGCAACTCTTGAGTTGAGTAAACTAATAACCAATATCTAATCTATATTAGTCTATATAGTATATAGAATATTATTAATAAATTTGAAATAATTCTAAAAAAAAGGAAAAATAGTGGTTTTATAACTTCATTCAAAAATGAAACTTTCTTTGAATCACTATGAAATAAAATTACAAAAGCATTTCTATTTGAATCGTTTTTTTATTATATCGACGAATCTATTTTTTTTTTTTACTTATTTTGAGTGTAGAACGACGAGTGATCTTAGCTTATAATGAAAATGCCCTTTACTTTTTTGCTTTTCCTTTTGTTCTAATACAACAACAATCCGTGAATACTAATACTATCTAGTATTTTTACCTGATACTCGCTTTCTAGTCCGAAGCTACTA